TTTGGATAAACAGAATTCACGGTATTCTTCTTTTCGATACTTCTTTCGAAGAAGTTGAACAGAAAATGAATAGATTTGCTAAAAAACCATTATCAATAGAAATTGTTGATTTCTTTACTTTCATCAGTAAAATAGATTCAGAAAAAAAAACAAAATATTTGAACTATTTTGATTTTGTAAATAAGGATACTAATCATCAAAAAATTCGTAGAAAATCAATTAAAATAAAAAAAATCATTAAAAAAGTCCCTCGATGTACATACAAATTAATCACGGATTTGGAACAACAATCAGGAGAACATCAAGAAGATGTCCCCGTAGATCATCAAATTCGCTCAAGAAAAGCTAAACGTGTAGTAATTTTTACTGGAAACAAGCAAGAAACTGATCCTAATACTAATAAGGATATTAATACACCCGATCAAACAGACGAAGTAGCTTTGATGCGCTATTCACAACAATCAGATTTTCGGCGAGGTATAATCAAAGGTTCTATGCGAGCTCAAAGGCGTAAAATAGTAATTTGGAAATTGTTTCAAGCAAACGCGCAGGCCCCTCTTTTTTTGAACAGAACACAAAAATCCCCTCTTTTTTCTTTTGATATCTCCGAGTTGATTAAACAAATTTTTAAAAATTGGGTAGGAAAAAGGAAAGTATTCAAAATTGTAGAGTATACAGAAGAGCAAACAAAAAGAAAAGAAAAAAACGAGGAGAACAAAAGAAAGGAGAAAGCACGAATAGAGATAGCAGAGGCCTGGGATACCGTACCTTTTACGCAAGTAATAAGAGGTTGCATATTAGTAACTCAATCCATTTTGAGAAAATATATTATATTCCCTTTATTGATAATCGCGAAAAATATTGGACGTATATTCCTATTGCAACTTCCTGAATGGTCTGAGGATTTACAGGACTGGAATAGAGAGATATATGTTAAATGTACTTATAATGGTGTTCCATTATCAGAAACAGAATTTCCGAAAAATTGGTTGACAGACGGTATTCAGATAAAAATCTTATTTCCTTTATGTCTAAAACCTTGGCACAAATCGGAACTACGATACTCTCAGAAAGATTTAATGAAAAAGAAAAAAGAAAAAGAGGATTTTTGTTTTTTAACAGTTTGGGGAACAGAAGCTGAATTTCCTTTTGGTTCACCCCGAAAGCGACCTTCTTTTTTTAAACCAATTTTCAAGGAATTCGAAAAACAAATTGGAAAATTAAAAAAGAAGTATTTTCTAGTTCTAATAGTTTTCAAAGGAAAAACAAAATCACTTCGAAAAGCTTCAAAAGAAACAAAAAAATGGATTATCAAAAGTGTTAGTTTTATAAAAAAAAAAAAACTTTCAAAAGTAAATCCAATTCCATTATTTCAATTAAGAGAAGTATATGAATCGAGTGAAAATAAAGGAGAAAAAGATTCCATAATCAGCAATCAAATAATTCACAAATCCGTTAGTCGAATTACATCTACCAATTGGTCAAATTCTTCATTGACAGAAAAAAAGATGAAGGATCTGACTGATAGAACAAGTAAAATTCGAAATCAAATAGAAAGAATTAGAAAAGATAAGAAAAAAGTCACTACAAGAATAAATAATATTAGTCCTAACAAAACAAGTTATAATGTTAAAAGATTAGCAAAATGGAAAATATTAAAAAGAAGAAATGCTCGATTAATCTCTAAATTATCCCCCTTTTTGAACTTCCTCATTGAAAGAATATACACATATATGTTTTTATCTATCATTAATATTCCCAGAATGAATATAGAACTTTTTCTTAAATCAACAAAAAAAATTATTGGGAAATTCATTTACAATAATGAAAGAAAGCAAGAAAATATTAATAAAAAAAATAAAAATCCAATTCCGCTTCTATCAACTATAAAAAAGTCACTTGATAGTATTAGTAAAAAAGATTCACATTATTTTTATGACTTATCCTACATGTCACAAGCATATGTATTTTACAAATTATCAAAAATTCAAGTTAGTAACTCGTCTAAATTAAGATCTATTCTTCAATATCAAGGAATCCGTTTTTTTCTTAAGCCTGAAATAAAGAATTATTTTGAAATAGAAGAGATGTTTCATTCGAAATTAGGAGTTTCGAGTTATAAAATGAATCAATGGAAAGGATGGTTGAAAGGCTATAATCAATACGATTTATCTCAGATGAGATGGTCTAGATTCATATCAGAAAAGTGGCGAAATAGAGTTCGCCACTGTCGTATGACGAAAAAGGAAAATTTAAGCAAATGGCATTCATATGAAAAAAACGAATTAATTGATTCCAAAAAACAACAAAAAATTGAAGTCTATTCATTAGCGAATAAATCGAATAAAAAATATAATTTTCAAAAATACTATAGATATGATCTTTTATCATATAAATTTTTGAATTATGATTATGAAAATAAAACAGAATGCTTTTTTTCTAGATCTCCGTTTCAAGGAAAAAAGAACCAAGAGATTTCTTATAACACACATAAAGACACCCTTTTTGATATGCTGAGGAGTATTTCTATCAATAATTTTCTAGGAAAGGTAGATATTCTACCTATGGAAAAAACTGGGGATAGAAAATATTTTGATTGGAAAATTATCAATTTTTCTCTTATACAAAGGGTAGATATTGAAACTTGGATCGCGATCGATACTAATAGAAATCAAGATACTCAGATTGGTACTAATAATTCTCAAATAATTAATAAAAAAGATCTTTTTTATCTTATTATTCCAGAAATAAATCCACCAAACTCCCACAAAGTATTTTTTGATTGGATGGGAATGAATAAAAAAATGTTAAAGTATCCCATATCGAATCTTGAACTTTGGTTCTTCCCAGAATTTGTGTTACTTTATAATGCATATAAAACGAAACCTTGGTTTATACCAAGTAAATTACTTCTTTTAAATTTGAACAGAAATAAAAAAAGTAGTGAAAATAAAAAGATCAATCAAAAGCAAAAAAGAGATTTTTTGATACCATCGACTCAAAATAATCGAAATCAAGAACAAAAAAAAGCCACAGGCCGAGGATACCTTCGCTTTATTCTTTCACAAGAAAAAGACATTGAAGAAAATTATGAAAGATCAGACATGAAAAAAGGGAAAAAGCAAAAACAATACAAAAGTAACACAGAAGCAGAACTATATTTCTTCCTGAAACGTTATTTGCTTTTTCAATTGAGATGGGACGATACTTTGAATCAAAAAATGATCAATAATATCAAGGTATATTGTCTCCTCCTTAGACTGATAGATCCAAGAAAAATTCTTATATCCTCAATTCAAAAGAGAGAAATTAGTTTGGATATAATGTTGATTCAGAGGAGTTTAACTCTTACAGAATTGACGAAAAAGGGAGTATTGATTATAGACCCCGTTCATTTTCCTGGAAACGACGATGGACAATTGATTATGTATCAAATCATAGGTATTTCCTTATTTCATAAGAGTAAGCACCAAACTAATCAAAAATACCAAGAACAAAGACATGTTTCTAAGAATAATTTTTATGAAGATAGTTCACCACATCAAAGAATAACTGAAACTAAGCACAAAGCTCATTTTGATTTGCCCGTTCCTGAACATATTTTATCGTTTAGATGTCGTAGAAAATTGAGAATTCTAATTTGTTTCAATTCAAAGAGTAGGAATGGTGTAGATAGAAATTCAGTATTTTGGAACGAGAAGAACGTAAAAAACAGCAGCCGAGTTTCGGTTGATAATAAACATCTGGATAGAGAGAAAAAGAAATTAAGTAAATTAAAGTTTTTTCTTTGGCCTAATTATCGATTAGAAGATTTAGCTTGTATGAATCGTTCTTGGTTTAATACCAACAATGGCAATCATTTTTGTATATTAAGGATACAGATGTATCCACGAATTAAAAATTCGTGAATAATACACTTTTTCACTATAATGCTTACTATATGCTTGATATGCTTACTATATGCTTATAGGCTATATGAAAGCAACCAAATATACACATTACATGTCTTACATTTCATTCGAATAGCCAATGCGAAATTTGTCTCAATTAGATCGCAAAATAAATCAACAGAACCTGCGTCATTTTCGGTCTAAATTTTCGATGCGAAAATGTACCAATCCTTTTCTATCCTCTATCTAAATCCAATTTTAAATTGGATTGATTGATTTTACTTCAGAAAATTAGGAGTTCATAAATTCTATTATTGTATATACCACATTAAAATGAATGGCATTATTATTACTGATCAGTAAAATCCATATCTGTAAAAAAAAAGGGGGGCAAGGGCATTTTTTTATGGTCAAAAATTCATTCATTTCGATTATTTCTCAAAAAGAAAACGAAGAAAACAGAGGGTCTATTGAATTTCAAGTATTCAGTTTCACCACTAAAATAAGAAGACTTACTTCACATTTGGAATTGCACAAAAAGGACTCTTCATCTCAGAGAGGTTTGCGAAAAATTTTGGGAAAACGTCAACGGCTGCTGGCTTATTTGTCAAAAAAGAATATAGGGCGTTATAAAGAATTAATCGGTGAGTTGGGTATTCGAGAAATAAAAACTCGTTAATTTGAAGTGTGATACCATTGAAACTTATTCATTTCCATTTTGATGAACTTCTTTTTACTTTCAGAAATGCATGGAAGAATGACTCGGGAAAAAACTTATGATTGCATCAACTACAAGAAAAGACCTCATGATAGTCAATATGGGCCCTCACCACCCATCAATGCATGGTGTTCTTCGACTGATAGTTACTCTCGACGGTGAAGATGTTATTGACTGTGAACCAGTATTGGGTTATTTACATAGAGGGATGGAGAAAATTGCGGAAAATCGAACAATTATACAATATTTGCCTTATGTAACACGTTGGGATTATTTAGCTACTATGTTCACAGAAGCAATAACTGTAAATGGACCAGAACGGCTAGGCAATATTCAAGTACCTCAAAGGGCTAGCTATATCAGAGCTATTATGTTGGAGTTGAGTCGTATCGCTTCCCATTTGTTATGGCTTGGCCCTTTTATGGCAGATATTGGGGCACAGACTCCTTTCTTCTATATTTTTCGAGAACGAGAATTGATATATGACCTATTCGAAGCTTCGACCGGTATGCGCATGATGCATAATTATTTTCGTATCGGAGGAGTAGCTGCTGATCTACCTCATGGCTGGATAGATAAATGTTTGGATTTTTGCGATTATTTTTTAACCGGGGTTGCTGAATATCAAAAGCTTATTACACGGAATCCCATTTTTTTAGAACGAGTTGAAGGCGTAGGTATTATTGGTGCAGAAGAAGCACTAAATTGGGGTTTATCAGGACCAATGCTACGAGCTTCCGGAATACAATGGGATCTTCGTAAAGTTGATCGTTATGAGTGTTACGACGAAGTTGATTGGGAGGTTCAATGGCAAAAAGAAGGGGATTCATTAGCGCGTTATTTAGTACGAATTAGTGAAATGACAGAATCCATAAAAATTATCCAACAGGCCTTGGAAGGAATTCCAGGGGGACCCTATGAGAATTTAGAAATCCGACGCTTTGATAGAATAAAAAACCTTGAATGGAATGATTTTCACTATCGATTTATTAGTAAAAAACCTTCTCCAACTTTTGAATTGTCGAAACAAGAACTTTATGTAAGAGTTGAAGCACCAAAAGGCGAATTGGGAATTTTTATGATAGGAGATCGGAGTGTTTTTCCTTGGAGATGGAAAATTCGACCACCGGGGTTTATCAACTTGCAAATTCTTCCTCAGTTAGTTAAAAGAATGAAATTGGCTGATATTATGACGATACTAGGTAGCATAGATATCATTATGGGAGAAGTTGATCGTTGAAATGATAATTGATACAACTGAAATACAAACTATCAATTCTTTTTCCAGATTGGAATCCTTAAAAGAGGTCTATGGGATCATATGGATGCTTGTCCCTATTTTGACTCTTGTATTAGGAATCACACTAGGTGTACTAGTAATTGTTTGGTTAGAAAGAGAAATATCTGCAGGAATACAACAACGTATTGGACCTGAATACGCCGGTCCTTTAGGAATTCTTCAAGCTCTAGCAGATGGTACAAAACTACTTTTCAAAGAGAATCTTCTTCCATCTAGAGGCGATACTCGTTTATTCAGTATCGGGCCATCCATAGCGGTCATATCCATTTTACTAAGTTATTCAGTAATTCCTTTTAGCTATCGACTTATTCTAGCTGATCTTAGTATTGGTGTTTTTTTATGGATCGCCGTTTCAAGCCTTGCTCCCGTTGGACTTCTTATGTCGGGATATGGATCAAACAATAAATATTCCTTTTTAGGTGGATTAAGGGCTGCTGCTCAATCAATTAGTTATGAAATACCATTAACTCTATGTGTATTATCAATATCTCTACGTGTGATTCAGTGAGACATAAGATTTCCCCTATTTCTTTTATTTCTAGCAAGAAAGTTAAATGAACTGAATATCTATTTTCTATTTTTTTTATTTCTCATTGGGGTTGATAAACTAAATCAGATAGTTATATGAGTGAAATAAAACGGCTTAAAGATTTGCTGTTAAAGGAATTCAATCTCATTTCCTATGTACAAGAATTAAGTGAAAGTAAAGACATAAGCAGTCGAGACTGTTTACCCCAAGATTAGTTGATTAGTCATCATGACTTGAAGCGGGTTCAAAAGATTAACTTACGGGGTTTTTACCATCTATTAACATAGTGATTGCCCCAATGGGAGATTCAAACAAAATGAGTGGATGGTTAGGAAGACCAAGATACACAAAGGATTAATAATAGAGATTCTGAAAATTATCCAATAGGATATTTCTTTATAGAAAAGGAATTTGAGTTCGGGCTTTAAGTTGGTAGAAATGATTAAGAAGTACCCCCCACAATTTCGATCTAGAGTATGTTCCTATTCACCGATTAAGTAAATAACTATCAAGAACGAAGAAATCTTTTACTTTGGATAATGTCCCTTTTTTTTTGAGAAAGGAGAATAGGAACGAAATAAAATAGAAAGACTAGAATTGCAAAAAGAGATCTTTTTTTTTATTCATACCTATCTTTATTTAGAAAGATAGAATTCTTATTATGAAATGCAATCGCTAATTCTTTTTCGTAATCGAAAATGATAGGTTGAGATATCTATGTGATATTCGTCTAAAAAGCCCTTTTTATTCATTATTCAAGGATAAAGTTTTTAATCAACAAAGAAAAATGAAAATTCTTAAAAGATGAGATCAATTCAGAAGCACTTTATTTATTCGAGATCTAGCAGACAGAATTTCATTGGTCTAATTCGAAACCTTAGAATAAGCGTTTGACTCTCGAGCGAGCTTATAACCATATCAAAATAATGTTGAAAGGTCCTTATTTGTGACCTATGAGGAGCCGTATGAGGTGAAAATCTCATGTACGGTTCTGTAATAGCGACAGGAGCAGTGATGTTATCGTCGACTATGATTATCTAATAGTTCAAGTACAGTTGATATA